CTTGAATTTTCTCGGTCTCTCAATTTTAATTTTTTGTATAATGTGGATTTCTTTTTGTTTCTAATTGCTAGGAATTCTCTTGTTGAGACCCTATGATTCGATTGAAACCTAAGATTCATACTAGAACCACGATGATTGAATAAAGTCCCTAAGCTAAGCCCAAGGGTTATCTGAGTAAAAACCTTTTGATCATCACTTATTCAATGAATAGATGAAATGACTCTAAATCCATAGAAACATTTGTCCGTTGGTCAAAATAAGCAAGCAAAAAATTGAAGAATAATTAGAAATTAGAAAATAAATCTTTGAAATTTTTTGAGTCCGGTCGCGAGGTCTGACTGAATAGTAGGTATGAATCATAGTTTAAATATTTCTTTTCTTGATCTATTTCATTCCATATATTCCGTGCTCCAGATACTAGAATGAATATCCGACGAGGCAAAACCCATCTCTCTCAAGATGACAGACCCATTCTCTGTACTATCAATAGGATCAATTATAACAAGTCACACACTCATATTCCGGAAATACCGAAACAAAGGAATTTCACGGTCAAACTGCCGGAATGACCTAAAAATCCTAGTCCTAAGTAATTCACTTTGGATTGAAAAGACAGTACTTCGCAATTCCTATGAACCTAATTCATTGAAATTCCATCCAGTAAAACGGAAGAGTTATAAATCTCCAAAATAATAGATAGGAATACCGCGAAGAGAGCCATTGCGACACCCATCAACGGGGTAGTTCCCCATCCGGGCGCTACTTTACCATATTCCGAATTCAACGGTTTCAATAAACTTCCTAGACCAGTCTGTCTTGGTCTTGGACCAGATCTCGAATTATTCTCAACGGTTTGTGTAGCCATAAATCCTATTGCATTGATTGAATTTTATTGACTTTGTAAATCATACCGTTGTAAATAACCGATCTTATCATAGATCCATTGTGGTCTTGAAATTTTATAATAATGGAAATAGCAACCCTAGTCGCCATCTTTATATCTGGTTTACTTGTAAGTTTTACCGGGTACGCCTTATATACCGCTTTTGGGCAACCCTCTCAACAACTAAGAGATCCATTTGAAGAACATGGGGACTAATTGAAGTCAAGTAATGAGCCGCCCGTGTTGGGCGGCTCATTACTTGACTTTAATGCATTAATTCATTAGTATTTATAAAGTAACATTATACTTTAACTATAATTGAGATAATCAAAAATCATTTTTTAGTCGGAACCTTAGGCGGTTCTCGAAAAAAGATAGCGAAAAAAATGATTCCTAGAGTCGAGACTAAGAGGAATGTATAAACCAATGCTTCCATAAATTCGATCGTGGTTTACAATTATAGCTTCCACACCTGTTCATTTGGGAGCATCTCCCAGATAAAGACAAGAGTCAAAGAAAAGGGCGATTTAAATCCAGCAAAATTTATCTGGTAATCTATGTAGAAAGTGAAATCAAAAAAAATCCAATAGAAGCGAAAGATACCATATCAGATCAATGTTTATCAGATTACCTGTCTCCTTGTAGTTGGATCCCCAAGTTTTTGGAATGCTCCAAATTCTACTTGAGCATCCAAATCTGGATCAATCCCCGCAAAAACATCTCTGAACAAGGTTCTAGCACCATGCCAAATGTGTCCGAAAAAGAAGAGCAAAGCAAACGAAGCATGCCCAAAAGTGAACCAACCCCTCGGACTACTACGAAAAACACCATCAGATTTCAAAGTAGCACGATCTAATTCAAAAATTTCACCTAATTGAGCGCGTCTAGCATATTTTTTCACAGTTGCAGGATCACTATAACTGACTCCGTTAAGTTCGCCACCATAGAACTCAACAGTTACCCCTACTTGCTCAACACTATACTTCGATTCCGCCCTTCGAAAAGGAACATCGGCTCTCACAATTCCGTCTCCATCTACCAAAACTACCGGAAATGTTTCAAAAAAAGTAGGCATACGACGTACAAAAAGCTCACGCCCCTCTTTATCTCTAAAGATAGGGTGCCCTAACCATCCAACAGCTATTCCGTCCCCGTTATCCATTGAGCCCGCTCTGAATAATCCCCCCTTTGCGGGATTATTGCCGATGTAATCATAAAAAGCTAATTTTTCAGGAATTTTAGACCAGGCTTCTGATAAACTCTGATTTTCAGCTAGTCCGGCACCAACCCTTCGATAGATTTCTTGCTGGAAGTATCCCTGATCCCATTGATAACGGGTGGGACCGAATAATTCGATGGGGGTAGTTGCCGAACCATACCACATAGTTCCGGCAACAACAAAAGCCGCAAAAAAGACAGCAGCGATACTACTGGAAAGAACAGTTTCAATATTACCCATACGCAACCCTTTGTATAGGCGTTGGGGCGGACGAACACTAAGATGAAATAGGCCTGCTAATATGCCCAATGTCCCTGCTGCAATATGATGAGAGGCTATGCCTCCCGGAACAAAAGGATCAAAACCTTCTACGCCCCACGCAGGACTTACAGATTGTACTTTTCCAGTTAGTCCGTAAGGATCGGACACCCATATTCCAGGACCATACAAGCCCGTTACATGAAATGCACCAAACCCAAAGCAAGCTAACCCTGATAGAAATAAATGAATTCCAAAAATCTTGGGCAAATCCAAAGAAGGTTTTCCTGTACGTTCATCACGGAATATTTCTAGATCCCAATACACCCAATGCCAAATAGCTGCCAAAAAGCACAAACCAGAAAACACAATATGCGCCCCGGCCACACCCTCGTAACTCCAAATACCCGGATTTGTTACAGTTCCTCCTGTGATACTCCAACCTCCCCATGAATTGGTTATTCCTAAACGAGTCATGAAGGGTATAACAAACATACCCTGTCTCCACATTGGATCAAGAACGGGGTCAGAGGGATCAAAAACGGCTAATTCGTATAGAGCCATTGAACCAGCCCACCCAGAAACTAGAGCTGTATGCATTATATGGACAGCAAGCAACCGACCGGGATCATTCAATACGACGGTATGAACACGATACCAAGGCAAACCCATGAAAATACCCCTTTATCAAAGAAAAATAAAAAAAAAAAAGATAGGAGGAATTTGATTGATGAGTATAATGATATTATG